AATACATCATATTGCCTTCATTGATAATAGCTAAAAACCTCGGCCGTATGTTATTATTTCAATTCCCCGAGTGGTACGAGGATTTAAAGGATTGGAATAGAGAAATGCATGTTAAATGCACCTATAACGGTGTGCAATTATCAGAAACAGAATTTCCGAAAGACTGGTTAACAGACGGTATTCAGATAAAGATCCTATTTCCTTTCTGTCTGAAACCTTGGCGCAGATCCAAGCTACGATCCCATCATAGAGATCCAATGAAAAAGAAAGGAAAAAAGGTCCATTTTTGTTTTTTAACAATCTGGGGAATGGAAACCGAACTACCTTTTGGTTCTCCCCGAAAACGACCTTCCTTTTTTGGACCCATTTATAAAGAACTCAAAAAAAAAATTAGAAAAGCGAAAAAAAAATGTTTTCTAGTTCTAAGAGTTTTCAAAGAAAAAACAAAATGGTTTCTAAGGGTCTCAAAAGAAAAAACAAGATGGATTATCAAAATAGTTCTATTTATAAAAAGAATAATAAAAGAGTTTTCAAAAGTAAACCCGATTTTCTTATTTGGATTGAAGAAAGTATATGAACCGAATGAAAATGGAAAATATTCCATAACCCTAATGAATAATAAGATTGTTCCTGAATCGACCATCCAAATCAGATCCATGGATTGGACAAATTATTCACTGACAGAAAAAAAAATGAAGGATCTGTCTGATAGGACAACCCTAATCAGAAATCAAATGGAAAGGGTCACAAAAGACAAAAGAAAAATATTTCTAACTCCAGATATGAATATTCGTCCTAACGATACAAGTTGTGTTGATAAAAGATCGGAATCGCAGAAACATATTTGGAAGATATCAAAAAGAAGAAGTGAGATATTCATATTCATACGCAAATGGCACTATTTTATGAAATTTTTCAGTGAAAGAATATACATAGATATCTTTCTATGTACCATTAACATTCCCAGAGTCAATGCACAACTTTTCCTTGAATCAACAAAAAAGATTATCAATAAATACATTTACAATGATGAAAAAAATAAAGAAGAGATTGATGAAACAAATCAAAACACAATTCACTTTATTTCGACTATCAAAAAGTCGCTTTCTAATATTAGTAATAAGAAATCAAAGATTTGTTGTGACCTATATTCCTTGTCCCAAGCATCTCTATTTTACAAATTATCACAAATCCAAGTTACTAACAAGTCTATCTTGAGATCTTTACTTCAGTATCGAGAAGCATATCTTCTTCTTAAGGATAGAATAAGGAATTACTTTGGAACACGAAGAATATTTGATTCCAAATCAAGGCATAAAAAACTTCCGAATTCTGGAATAAATGAATGGAAAAACTGGTTAAGGAGTCATTATCAATACAATTTATCTCAGACTCGATGGTCTAGATTAGTACCGCAAAAGTGGCGAAATAGGGTCAATCAATGTCGTACGATTCAAAATAAAGACTCAAAAAAGAATTCATATGAAAAAGACCAATTCATTCATTACGAGAAACAAAATGATTATGCAGTGAACTTATTGCCGAGTCAAAAAGGAAAATTGAAAAAACACTACAGATATGATCTTTTTTCATATAAATATATTAATTATGGGGATAGGAAAGACTCATATATTTATCGATCCCCATTACAAGTAAATGAGGACCGAAAGATTCCATATAATTACAACAGACCTAAAACCGAATCATTTTATGTACCGGGGGGTATATCTATTAGTGATTATCTAGGAGAAGAGTATATTACTGATACGGGTAAAAATACGGATAGAAAATATTTGGAGTGGAAAATCTTCAATTTTTGTCTTAGAAAGAATATCGATATTGAGGCCTGGACCGATATGGATACCGGGACCAACATTAATAAAATTACTAAGACTGGGACTAATTATTATCAAATGATTGATAAGAAAGATCTTTTCTATCTTACGATTCATCAAGAAATCAACCCATCCAATCCAAAAAAAAACTTTTTGGATTGGATAGGAATGGATGAAAAAATGGTATATCGTCCCATATCAAACCTGGAATCTTGGTTCTTCTCAGAATTTGTGCCACTTTATGATGCATATAAGATTAAACCATGGATTATACCAATCAAATTACTTCTTTTCATTTTTAATGAAAATGAAAACATTAGTGAAAATAAAAAAAGGGATCTTCGTATATCATCTAATCAAAAAGAATATCTTGAATTAGAGAATCGAAATCAAAAAGAACAGCTTGTCCAAGGAAATCTTGGCTCAGACGCACGAAACCGACAAAAAGATGTTGAAAAGGATTACACAGAATCAGACATTAAAAAACGTGGAAAGAAAAGACAATCCAAGAGTAACAAGGAAGCGGAACTAGAGTTCTTCCTGAAAAGATATTTGCTTTTTCAATTGAGATGGGATGGTCCTTTGAATCAAAGAATGATCAATAATGTTAAGGTATATTGTTTTCTGCTTAGACTGAGAAATCCAAAGGAAATTGCTATATCCTCTATTCAAAGAGGAGAAATGCACCTGGATGTAATGTTGATCCAGAAGGATCTAACTCTTACAGAATTGATAAAAAGGGGACTATTTATTATCGAACCGGCGCGTCTTTCTATAAAATGGGATGGACAATTTATTATGTATCAAACTATAGGTATTTCATTGGTCCATAACAGTAAGTGCCAAACTAATGGAAGATACCGAGAAAAAAGATATGTTGATGAGAATTATTTCGATAGATCCATTGCACAACATAGAAAGATGCTTGTGAATGGAGACGAAAATCATTATGATTTGCTTGTTCCTGAAAATATTCTATCTCCTAGAAGTCGTAGAGAATTTAGAATTCTAATTTGTTTCAATTCCGGAAATAGGAATGTTATGGATAGAAATCCAGTATTTTTCAATGACAACAATGTAAGGAACTGTGGGCCACTTTTGGATGAGGACAAGCATATTGATACAGATATAAATAAATTCATTCAATTCAAATTGTTTCTTTGGCCCAATTATCAATTAGAGGATTTAGCTTGTATGAATCGCTACTGGTTTGATACCAATAATGGCAGTCGTTTCAGTATGTCAAGGATACATATGTATCCACGATTCAGAATTCGTTGATGGTTGGTACATTTCCTATATATCGCGTATCATATCCGGTATATGAAGGTAGACAGATGTACACACACGCTGTGTTACATTCTGATACATGATACCGATTCAATGACGTATCAATTGAATCTAGGAATGAATCGGCAGAATCTTCTTAGATCAAAATCATTTTCTTTTGTGGGTGTAGAAATTTTTTTTTTTTTCTATCGAATCCTAAATTTTATTTATTAATTTGATTTGATAGAAAAAAAAAAAGTAGTATATGAATAAATCCAGATCCAGATTATTGTGTGTATCAGATCGAAATGACTGGCATTATTATTATTCCTGATCGGTAAAATCCATATCTGTGGAAAAGAAAAAAAAAAAAAAAGAGAGAGAAGAATTATTTTTATGGTCAAAAATTCATTTATCTCGGTTATTCCGCAAGAAGAAAAAAACAAAGGGTCTGTTGAATTTCAAGTATTCAGTTTCACCAATAAGATACAGAGACTTACTTCACATTTGGAATTACACAAAAAGGACTATTTATCTCAGATAGGTCTGCGGAAAATTCTAGGAAAACGTCAACGGCTGCTAGCTTATTTGTCAAAGAAAAATAGAGTGCGTTATAAAAAATTAATCGATCAGTTAGATATTCGGGAACCAAAAACTCGTTAATTTGAAGATTGTTTCAATTCTTTGGTTTATTAGATCTTGAATTTTGATGAACCCCATTTCGTTTTCAGCAATTCATAGAATAATGGATCGGGGAAGATATGAATGTACCGGATACAAGAAAAGACCTCGTGATAGTTAATATGGGTCCTCACCACCCATCAATGCATGGTGTTCTTCGACTTATCGTTACTCTAGACGGTGAAGATGTTATTGACTGCGAACCCGTGTTGGGTTATTTACACAGGGGGATGGAAAAAATTGCAGAAAACCGAACAATTATACAATATCTTCCTTATGTAACACGTTGGGATTATTTAGCTACTATGTTCACAGAGGCAATAACGGTAAATGCACCAGAACAATTAGGAAATATTCAAGTACCTAAAAGAGCCAGCTACATCAGAGTTATTATGCTGGAGCTGAGTCGTATCGCTTCTCATTTATTATGGCTTGGGCCTTTTATGGCGGATATCGGTTCACAAACTCCCTTCTTCTATATTTTTAGAGAAAGGGAATTGATATATGACCTATTCGAAGCTGCCACAGGTATGCGAATGATGCATAATTATTTCCGTATCGGGGGAGTCGCTGCTGATCTACCTCATGGCTGGATAGATAAATGTTTGGATTTCTGCGATTATTCTTTAACAGGAGTTGTTGAATATCAAAAGCTTATTACGCGAAATCCCATTTTTTTGGAACGAGTTGAAGGGGTGGGCATTATTGGTGGGGAGGAAGCAATAAATTGGGGTTTATCAGGACCAATGCTACGAGCTTCCGGAATCCAATGGGATCTTCGTAAAGTTGATCATTATGAGTGTTACGATGAATTCGATTGGGAAGTCCAGTGGCAAAAAGAAGGAGACTCATTAGCTCGTTATTTAGTACGAATCAATGAAATGACGGAATCCATAAAAATTATTCAACAGGCTCTGGAAGGAATTCCGGGGGGTCCCTATGAGAATTTAGAAGTTCGACGCTTTGATAGAGCAAGGGACTCCGAATGGAATGGTTTTGAATATCGATTCATTAGTAAAAAGCCTTCTCCCGCTTTTGAATTGTCGAAACAAGAACTTTATGTGAGAGTAGAAGCCCCAAAGGGAGAATTGGGAATTTTTATGATAGGAGATAATAGTGTTTTTCCCTGGAGATGGAAAATTCGTCCACCGGGTTTCATCAATTTGCAAATTCTTCCTCAGCTAGTTAAAAGAATGAAATTGGCTGATATCATGACGATACTAGGTAGTATAGATATCATTATGGGAGAAGTTGATCGTTGAAATGATAATTGATACGACAGAAGTACAAGCTATCAATTCTTTTTCCAGATCGGAATCCTTAAAAGAGGTCTATGACCTCTTATGGCTGCTTGTCCCTATTTTTATTCCTATATCGGGAATCACAATAGGTGTACTCGTGATTGTGTGGTTAGAAAGAGAAATATCTGCAGGGATACAACAACGTATCGGACCTGAATATGCCGGTCCTTTGGGAATTCTTCAAGCTCTAGCAGATGGGACCAAACTACTTTTGAAAGAAGATCTTCTCCCCTCTAGAGGAGATATTCGTTTATTCAGTATCGGGCCATCTATAGCGGTCATATCCATTCTACTAAGTTATTCAGTAACTCCTTTTGGCTATCGCCTTGTTCTAGCCGATCTCAGTATAGGCGTTTTTTTATGGATCGCTATTTCCAGTATTGCTCCTATTGGACTTCTTATGTCAGGATATGGATCGAATAATAAATATTCCTTTTCAGGTGGTCTACGAGCTGCTGCTCAATCTATTAGTTATGAAATACCATTAACTTCGTGTGTGTTATCAATATCTCTACGTGTGATTCGTTGGAACATGAGCCTTTACCTCTTTCCTAGAAATAAAGGAAAGGGGTTGAATGTATTGAATAGATATCTTTTTTTTTTTATTCATCATTCGGGTCGATGAGTTAAATCAGATAGTTATATGAGTGAAACAAAACAGCTTATGAATTTGCAGTAAGAAGATTGATCCTCATTCCCTATGTACGAGAGTAAAGTGGAAGTAAACATAAACGGTCGAAACTGTTTACCCCAAGATTGGTTGATTAGTCATCATGACTTGAAGCGGGTGCAAAAGATCAACTGTATGGAGTTTCGACTATATATATGTATTACCATATCGGGGATCAATCAAAAATGAGTGGACGGTTAGGAACACCAAGGTACACAAAGGATTAGTGATGGAGATAATGTAAGGTATCCAAAGGGATATTTCTGCATAAAAGGAATCATAATGAGGGCTTTAAGTTGGTAGAAATGATCAAGCAGTACTTCCTCACGATTCCGATCCAGAGTACGCTTCTATCCACTGATTAAAGAAATGACTGTCGAGAACGAAGTAATCCTTTATTTTTTAGAAACCCCTTCCCTCTTCTGAGTAAGAAAGAAGAACAGGAACGAAAGAAATGGAATGCAATAGGAAAACTGAATAATAAATAAGAGATCTTTGTTTATTCTTTCTTTCCTCAACCCTATCCATATTTATACAGATAGAATTCTTATCATGATTCATCAATTATAACTCATGAACTAGTGTCTAATTTTTTTTTTTTTCGTACGAAAGATATGGGTCGAAATATCTATTGAAACAACGAGTATTTTATGGAAGGATTAAGTTATTACTGAACAAAGAGAATTGTAATTCTAATTATATTAGAAAGGATGAGATCAATTCAGAAGCGCTTTTTGTTTTTATTATGGCGGACAGAATTCCATTGGTCTAATTCGGGACTCTTCGATGCATCTTTACTCTATCTACAAGCATGCCGGGGTAATAATGAACCAGTCTTTAGATTTATTTATGGCCATTGAGGAGCCGTATGAAGCTGAGGTCTCATGTGCGGTTCTGGAATAGCGATGGGAATAGTGATGTTATCATCGACTATGATTATCTAACAGTTCAAGTACAGTTGATATAGTTGAGGCACAGTCAAAATATGGTTTTTGGGGGTGGAATCTGTGGCGTCAACCTATAGGTTTTATAGTTTTTCTAATTTCTTCCCTAGCGGAATGTGAGAGATTACCCTTTGATTTACCAGAAGCAGAGGAGGAATTAGTAGCAGGTTATCAAACCGAATATTCAGGTATCAAATCTGGTTTATTTTACGTTGCTTCTTACCTAAATCTACTAGTTTCCTCATTATTTGTAACAGTTCTTTACTTGGGCGGGTGGAATCTCTCTATTCCGTACATATTCATTCCTGAACCTTTCAGAATAAATAAAACGGGTGGAGTCTTTGGAATGACAATTGATATCTTTATTACATTAGCTAAAGCTTATTTGTTCCTGTTCATTCTTATCACAACAAGATGGACTTTACCTAGGATGAGAATGGACCAACTATTAAATCTTGGGTGGAAATTTCTTTTACCTATTTCTCTAGGCAATCTATTATTAACAACTTCTTCCCAACTCGTTTCGCTGTAACAGAATATAATATTATAGATTCATAACCTATCTAGAACAAGAGAAAGAAACATCAAATTATTCATGGATATCCACGATATGTTTCCTATGGTGACTGGGTTCATGAATTATAGTCAACAAACAATACGAGCCGCAAGGTACATTGGTCAAAGTTTCATGATTACCTTATCCCACGTGAATCGTTTACCTGTGACTATTCAATATCCTTATGAAAAATCGATCACATCGGAGCGTTTTCGTGGTCGAATTCACTTTGAATTTGATAAATGCATTGCTTGTGAAGTATGTGTTCGGGTATGTCCTATAGATCTACCCGTTGTTCATTGGAGATTGGAAACAGATATTAGAAAGAAACGATTGCTTAATTATAGTATTGATTTTGGAATCTGTATATTTTGTGGTAACTGCGTCGAGTATTGTCCAACAAACTGTTTATCAATGACTGAAGAATATGAACTTTCTACTTATGATCGTCACGAATTGAATTATAATCAAATTGCTTTGGGTCGATTACCAATGTCAGTAATTGGAGATTACACAATTCGAACAATTATGAATTAAAATAAAAATAGCCACGGGTAAACCTATTGATTCAAGAACGATTACCAATTACTAAGATTCATTTTTGATCTAAAGTAAAGGAGTGACGCTTCTTTCATTTTGCTAGGTCAGTAACTACAAATCATAACTATTGGTTGGTGAGAATTACGGCTTGATTTGGATTTAGAATGGATTCATATATGCGTGATGATTTCAAAATATACAATTCCGAACTACTCTTTCGGATAGAGTAGCGGGATCGATCCAATAACTGTATCTATATCAATCCATACCACATTAGGATTCAATTAGGAACTATCATATAGAAGAAAAAAAAAAAAGGTAACCTATTTTTTCTTGGATCGGTCAGTAAGTTTATGAAATATTTCAACTTATTTATCTCTTATTTTACACATAATGGATTTACCTGGACCAATACATGATATTCTTTTAGTATTTCTGGGATCAGGTCTTATATTAGGAGGTCTGGGGGTGGTATTACTTACCAATCCAATTTATTCTGCCTTTTCGTTGGGATTGGTTCTTGTTTGTATATCCTTATTCCATATTCCATCTAACTCCTATTTTGTAGCTGCTGCACAGCTCCTTATTTACGTGGGAGCTGTAAATGTTTTAATCGTATTTGCTGTGATGTTCATGAATGGTTCAGAATATTACAACGATTTCTATCTTTGGACCGTTGGGGATGGGGTCACTTCACTGGTTTGTACAAGTATTCTTTTTTTACTAATTACTACTATCTCGGATACGTCGTGGTACGGGATTATTTGGACTACAAGATCAAACCAGATTATAGAGCAGGACCTAACAAGTAACGTTCAACAAATTGGGATTCATTTATCAACAGATTTTTACCTTCCATTTGAACTCGTTTCTATAATTCTTTTAGTTGCTTTGATAGGTGCAATTGCTATGGCCCGTCAGTAATAAGTAATAAATAGTTAGAATTCTAAATCCAAAATAAATAAAGTCTTGTTTTGTTCTATGTTATTGTTATCACATCCATTTTTCTTCAATTCTATTTTCATATTGTTCATATATTAAATTGAAAGGGGTTTAGTTCGATCCATTACTAATACCTTACTTTGTTTCGTACTTGTTATATTCTAGTCAATCAAATTGGTTAAATTGTTGTTCATATTGAAATGAATCGAGATTGATGAGGAGTTGGTCAATGATGACCGAACATGTACTTATTTTGAGTGCCTATTTATTTTCTATCGGTATTTATGGATTGATCACAAGCCGAAACATGGTTAGAGCACTTATGTGTCTTGAGCTTATACTGAATGCGGTTAATATAAATCTCGTAACATTTTCTGATTTGTTTGATAGTCGTCAATTAAAAGGAGATATTTTCTCCATTTTTGTTATAGCTATTGCAGCCGCTGAAGCAGCTATTGGGCCGGCTATTGTTTCATCGATCCATCGTAACCGAAAATCAACTCGTATCAATCAATCGAATTTGTTGAATAAATAGTCGTAATGATCTAAATAAAGACAGATGTATATCTATAATATATTCACCAATTTTAGAATTAGCATGTATGACTCGTATGGCCATGTTTGCTGAAACGTAAGAAATCAAAGTATCTTGGCCCTCTCTCATGAACAGATCCAGAAGTAGATTGATTATAAAAAAAAAATTCTGGTAAACCACTGATTCGTCTGGCGTCTACAATATCAAATTCAATTACTACTAATTTATAACCAGATCGAAAATGGATAAAGTTCAAAGAATTTATAGATCCAATGTCACATTCAGTAAAGATTTATGATACATGTATAGGGTGTACTCAATGTGTAAGAGCCTGCCCCACAGATGTATTGGAAATGATACCTTGGGACGGATGTAAAGCTAAACAAATTGCTTCTGCTCCAAGAACAGAGGACTGTGTAGGTTGTAAGAGATGTGAATCCGCTTGTCCAACGGATTTCTTGAGTGTTCGGGTTTACTTATGGCATGAGACAACTCGCAGCATGGGTCTAGCTTATTGATACGTTCCAGAAAAATCCACTTGAATCCATTTGATTCCTCTTTACCGACAAAAACCCGTACTCGAGAAATTATTCCGAGCGCGGGTTTTTCTGGTCAAAGTCTATCTTGTCTTTACCACGAGTTATTTTCCTTGGTTAACAATAATTGTTGTTTTGCCGATATCTGCGGGTTCCTCAATTTTCTTTCTTCCTCATAGAGGAAATAAAAATAAGGTGGTTCGGTGGTATACTATTTGTATATGCTTATTAGAACTCCTTCTAATGACCTATGCATTCTGTTATCATTTCCAATTGGACGATCCATTAATCCAACTGGAGGAGGCTTATAAATGGATAAATATTTTTGATTTTCACTGGAGACTAGGAATTGATGGACTTTCCATAGGACCCATTTTACTGACGGGATTCATTACTACTTTAGCTACTTTAGCGGCTCGGCCAGTTACTAGAGATTCGCGATTGTTCCATTTCCTGATGTTAGCAATGTACAGTGGTCAAATAGGATCATTTTCTTCTCGAGACCTTTTACTTTTTTTCCTCATGTGGGAGTTAGAATTAATTCCTGTTTATCTACTTCTATCCATATGGGGAGGGAAGAAACGTCTGTACTCAGCTACAAAGTTTATTTTGTACACAGCAGGGGGTTCTATTTTTCTCTTAATGGGAGTTCCGGGTATGGGTTTATATGGCTCCAATGAACCAACATTAAGTTTTGAAACATTAGCTAATCAATCCTATCCTTTGGGGTTGGAAATAATATTCTATTTTGGCTTCCTTATTGCTTATGCTGCCAAATCGCCGATTATACCCCTGCATACATGGTTACCAGATACCCACGGAGAAGCGCATTACAGTACATGTATGCTTCTAGCGGGAATCTTATTAAAAATGGGAGCATATGGATTGATTCGGATCAATATGGAATTATTACCCCATGCTCATTCTATATTTTCTCCCTGGTTGATGATAGTAGGAGCGATTCAAATAATCTATGCAGCTTCAACTTCTTTCGGTCAACGCAATTTAAAAAAGAGAATAGCCTATTCCTCCGTATCTCATATGGGTTTCACACTTATAGGAATCGGTTCCATAACCGATACGGGAATCAATGGAGCCGTTTTACAAATAATCTCTCATGGATTTATTGGTGCTGCGCTTTTTTTCTTGGCGGGAACGAGTTACGATAGAATATGTCTTGTTTATCTCGACGAAATGGGAGGAATAGCTATTCCAATGCCAAAAATATTTACCACGTTCAGTAGCTTCTCAATGGCTTCTCTTGCATTGCCAGGAATGAGTGGTTTTGTTGCAGAATTGGTAGTATTTTTTGGAATAATTACCAGTCCAGAATATCTTTTAATACCAAAAATACTAATTACTTTTGTAATGGCAATTGGAATGATATTAACTCCTATTTATTCATTATCTATGGTACGCCGTATGTTCTATGGATACAAGCTATTCAACGTTCCAAACTCTTATTTTGTGGATGCTGGACCACGAGAACTATTTGTTTCGGTCTGTATCCTTCTACCCGTAATAGGTATTGGTATTTATCCTGATTTCGTTCTCTCGCTATCAATTGACAGGATAGAAGCTATTCTATCTAATTATTTTCATAAATAGTTTTCATCAATAAGACAAGACATAAAGTCAAAGAATCCTGTGATTTTAAAAATCGTTCACTGTACAATGCAATGAAAGAAAAAAGAATGAAGTGAATTGGAATCAGATATATCTGGAGTTTTTGAGAACCATTTGAATCACTACTTGATTCAAATGGTTCTCAAAAACTTGCACAAACTTTCTTTATATACGGGACGATGTTCCTATGTATTCTTCAGGCCTTTTCTTCAATTAGATGTTAATGTGAATGAACCATAACTATGTAGTCCTATTCCTAATAGATTGACTCCAAAATAGCATATCCAAATTATAAGAAATCCGATCGAAGCCACAATTGCCGAATCCACACCCTGAAAGTTCTGATTTGTTCTACTATGTAAATAAATCGCGAATATGGTCCAAGTAATAAATGCCCAAGTTTCCTTGGGGTCCCAATTCCAATAAGACCCCCATGCTTCATTAGCCCATACTGCTCCCGAAAGAATACCTATGGTTGAAAAAGTAAACCCTAGACTAATGACACGATAACTACAATGATCTAATTGCTGAGTCAATTGATACCTGTGATAATTCATAAACAAAAGAAAAGAAGTTTTTTGTAAAACACTTCTTTTTTCATTCACAAAGGAAAATGACCCAATTAATAAATGATTGCTTTTACCAGGAATACCTCGATTTTTTCGAAATGTAATGACTAAAAGAGCTACTGATAATAACGATCCACATAAAAGAGCTGCATAGCTCAATAACATCATACTTACGTGCATCATTAACCACTGGGATTGTAGAGCAGGTACTAATATTGCAGATTGATGCATTTCAGTTGAAAGACCCGAAGTGGCAAATCCTTGAGTAAAAATGGCACTTGGCGCGGTTATTGCGCTTAAAAAATTTTTCTGGTTCCCTATTTTAGGAACCCTATGAATAATGGCGAAACCCCACGAAAGGAACATTAAAGATTCATATAAATCACTTAACGGGAAATGTCTCGAATAAATCCAACGAGTAACTAATAATCCTGTTATACAGAAAAAAGTAGCCATCATGCCCTTTTCTGACGAATCAAATAGTCCTACAGTTTCATGGACTAATAAGGTCATTAAATGAATCGTAATCACAATTGAAATGATAGAAAAAGATATGTGAGTTAATATATGTTCTAAAGTCGCAAATATCATAAAAAAAAAATTGTTTTTTTTTAAGGAGGGTATCCCAAATTACGAAATAGAAATCCGTAATTGAATTCATTATAGGATCTATTGTTGTGCCTTTTTTAGAGGATGCCGCCACTCGGACTCGAACCGAGATGCTCTAGCACTGCTTCCTAAGAGCAGCGTGTCTACCAATTTCACCATGGCGGCTTGATTGAAATAATCATAGCCTATATGATGTTCAATCGTCGAGATTGAAGGATTTAATGCAATCTATTTTAGGAAACGTTTGAATCCATGAATAAAGACCCATTCAAATAAATATTTAAACGTTCGATAATCCTTAGTCTCGTGGTAGAGTGTCATTTTTAACAGCGGGCTTTCCCGTATTCTAAGTTCTTCTGGAACAGTTGGAACTAGACGGTTATGCCCTCAGTCGAGGTATAGAACCAAGAATTTTTTTTTTCTCATTTTGATTCATTTCTCATTTATTTGATTTCGTAGATCCGAAATCAAAAAGATTCATTTTCAATAAACAAAAGAAAACAATATTTTTTATGTATCACAACCTCATTACTACATCCAAGGAATTTCTATAAATATTTTGATAGTTTGATATCAAAACTGTATTAATGATTGGGATCCTCATTGTCTACATAACATAATTCGTGTGAGGTTTTACCAAACCAATTAGGTATTGGGCCAGGCATATCAATCATTTAACAAAAGAGTTTTGATCTTTATCAGAATTCTATACTTTACTTAGAAACCTTAGAAAATCGAATTTTAACTTATAAGATCTCTTTAAATAGATAAAATCTATTTAGATATTAGATCTAGATATATCGATTGATCGATCCTCCAGCCCAAACATAGGATAGGATCTATTTTGGTTGGATTAGGTAAGATTGACTCATTTTTTGTACATAAATACTTTGTACATAAATATGGATCTCCAGGGGATCTGGCAGTTTTATTAGTTTGTTTTTTTGTTGATCCATTCGACACAAGAGGGAGTCTATGTAGATATGTAGTGATTCAGAGAGCTACAAAGCAAGGTTTTCATTTAATCAATTAGTTTCAATGATCCATTGATTTTTACTATAGATCTTATCTCTGCGCTGCTATGGAACAAAAAAAAAAGGGGTTCGAACCTCGTTCATACTTGTTTCAGATCTTCCAAAAATCTTAATGATGTATAACTATTGGAGATACATAATCCAATAAACCCCTTCCTAAAAAAAAAAAAAAGAAATAAGAGTTTTGTTATTGTGAGTGAAAAGCGAATCGATGGGGAAAGTTACAATCCCCATCTCGCAAATTATAAAAATCTACTATAACTATAAAACTATAATGAAAAGTGAAACCTTGTATTTTGTGTCTAACTACTTCTTTCTTTTTTTTCAAACAAAAAAGAAATTCTTTTTAGAACCTAGTATACAGAATAATTCTTATTCTACATACCACAACAGCTAGTTCTATTTCATATTGATAAGTTCAAAACTTTAGTTAATGTGAATTCTTCATCTTATAAATCATCCAATTCATCGAGTCATGTCGATTCAGATCATTCTAAGGCTTTATTTTTGTCGCACAAAAAAACTTTTTGAATGCCCAGTAGAAATCGATTTAGCTAAAGATAAGGCTTTTGCCGCGGCCTGACATCCCTTTCCTTTCCAAATATTTTTACGAATACGCTTTTTTGAAAGAGAAGTACGTTTCTTTGGAACCGCCATTTCAAAAAAAAAAAGGATCACTCATTTTTATAGTTGGATGTGAAAGACATTTATTGTTCAAAATGGATCGTTCTTTCTATTCATTATCTATATTTATTCCATAGTTAATACTTACTTCATAATATATAAAAATATAGATACGTAAGCATCGCATATGGTATCACTAGGGATAAAAAAAAGAAAATAGAAGGAAAAAGAAAGAACGATGTGATTTTCAAAGGAGTTTTTTTTTTTAACATCTCTATTACATACAATGTCCGAAGAAAAATTTGTACTGATTGGTAGCTTCATATCTTCATTCAATCTATGTATGTCTATGAGCGGGATCTACTACCGTGGAAATTGAATCGGTTGCTATCGATAAGAATCAAAAAGATTTCAATTCATATCTCAGTCTCTTTATATATTCTATTGTTTGTCATCTTACCTTTAATAAATCGAAAAGCTTAAGAACCCTTACCTAGTTTAATAAAACAATAATGAATGTCACTTTTTCTATTATATTAATTGATCAAGCTCCGAGATAGAGTCCCCATAATTTAAATGAATAGTTTAAATGAAGTAGTGAATCCGTTAAACAATACATTACTTGATAAGGGAAATTTTAGTAATTTCTTATTTTAGTTCTATGCGAAGTGACAAGTATTAGAGGATTTTCCATAAGGATGAGTTTGTTTTATTGGACTAGAAGCCAATCAATCAGTTCCACAATGAATTAGTTAATGACTCCGAATAAACGAAATAAAAAAAAAAAACTAGGTCTTATTTTATGGGGTCGAGTTAATGACGGATCCTATGATACATATCAGAATCGAGTACTTGATTTTTGGTATCATTCTTTTTCCTTACTATATTGATATACATATGGATAGAAATCACCGTAATATCTGAGTGGAATGCTTTAAAATCTTATATTTTTTATCTTAATAAATATCTTCGTTAACGTTAATAACTAGGTAGTCACTTGTAACTAGTAACTTGGTCATTTGAAGAAATGGAACTTCTTGATTTGAATTTTTTGTTTTTTAAATATTTTGGAAAGAATCAGAATAATTAAGAATTCAAAATCATATTTGATTTTATATCTTTATTTTATTTATTTGATTATTGCTCCTTCCAAAAGAGATAAGGTCTGGTGAATCGGAAACAATTAATAAGAATAAAAAAAGAAAGTTTGATTTTCTTATGGAACATACATATCCATATGCATGGATCATACCTTTTGCTCCACTTCCAGTTACTATGTCAATAGGATTGGGACTTCTGTTTGTTCCGACCGCAACAAAAAATCTTCGTCGTATGTGGACTTTTCCTAGTGTTTCATTGCTAAGTATAGTTATGGTTTTTTCATCCGATTTGTCTATTCAACAGATAAATGGCAGTTCTATCTATCAACATCTATGGTCTTGGACCATCAATAATGATTTTTCTTTAGAGTTCGGCCACTTGATCGACCCACTTACTTCTATTATGTCAATACTAATCACTACTGTTGGAATCATGGTTCTTATTTATAGTGACAATTATATGGCTCATGATCAAGGATATTTGAGATTTTTTGCTTATATGAGTTTTTCCAATACTTCCATGTTGGGATTAGTTACTAGTTCCAATTTGATACAAATTTATATTTTTTGGGAACTAGTGGGAATGTGCTCGTATTTATTAATAGGTTTTTGGTTCACACGACCCACTGCAGCAAATGCTTGTCAAAAAGCGTTTGTAACTAATCGTGTAGGGGATTTTGGGTTATTATTAGGAATCTTAGGTTTTTATTGGATAACAGGGAGTTTCGAATTTCGGGATTTGTTCGAAATCTTCAATAACTTGATCCATAATAATGGGGTCAATTCTTTATTTGCTACTCTGTGTGCTTCCCTATTATTCGTCGGTGCAGTTGCTAAATCCGCACAATTTCCCCTTCATGTATGGTTACCTGATGCCATGGAAGGGCCTACTCCTATTTCGGCTCTTATACATGCTGCTACTATGGTAGCAGCGGGAATTTTTCTTGTCGCTCGGCTTCTTCCGCTTTTTACAGTCATACCTTACATAATGAATCTCATTTCTTTGATAGGTGCAATTACGGTACTATTAGGGGCTACTTTAGCCCTTGCTCAAAGAGACATTAAGAAAAGTTTAGCCTATTCTACAATGTCTCAATTGGGTTATATTATGTTAGCCCCAGGGATAGGCTCTTATCGAGCTGCTTTATTCCATTTGATCACTCATGCCTATTCGAAAGCATTATTGTTTTTAGGATCCGGATCAATTATTCATTCAATGGAACCCATTGTTGGATATTCGCCAGATAAAAGTCAGAACATGGTTCTTATGGGTGGTTTAACAAAATATGTGCCAATTACAAAAACGACTTTTTTATTAGGTACACTTTCTCTTTGTGGAATTCCACCTCTTGCTTGTTTTTGGTCTAAAGATGAAATTCTTAATGATAGTTGGTTGTATTCACCGATTTTCGCGATAATAGCTTGTTTCACAGCAGGGTTAACTGCATTTTATATGTTTCGGATGTATTTACTTACTTTTGATGGTCATTTACGCGCCCTTTTTCAAAATTACAGTGTTACTAAAAATAGCTCGTTCTATTTAATATCTATATGGGGGAAAGAAGGAACCAAACTAGTTAACAGAAATTTGTTTTTATCAACAATGAATAATAATGAAAAGGTTTTCTTTTTTTCGAAAACGAAGATATACAAAACGGATGGCAATGTAAGAAATCTGATACGATCCTTTAGAATTTCTTTTGAAAAGAAAGACACTTCAACGTATCCCCATGAATCGGACAATACTATGCTATTGTCTCTACTTGTATTGGTCCTATTTACTTTGTTTGTTGGATCCATAGGAATTCCTTTCGATCAAGAAGTAATGGATTTTGATATATTATCGAAATGGTTAACTCCGTCAATAAATCTTTTACATTCAAATTCGAACTATTCTGTGGATTGGTATGAATTTGTGACAAATGCAACTTATTCAGTCAGTATAGCCTGTTTTGGAATATTCATAGCGTTTCTTTTATATGGTTCTGTTTATTCATCTTTTCAGAATTTGTACTTAATCAATTCATTTTTTAAAAAAATAGGTTCTAAGAGAATCTTCTTGGACCGAATAATAAATGTAATATACAATTGGTCATATAATCGTGGTTACATAGATGTTTTTTATGCAA